TATGATATATGAATGGACCATTTGTCGAACAAGGGCATCAGACGTAATCAAGATAGAATCAGAACAAAATCAAAAAATTGGAGTGTTGACATGTTTCGTCGGGTGAATTTGATGAGATAGGAAAATCCAGTACCATTGAAATAACAATAACGAGTTCTTTTTTCTTTTGTTATTGTTATTTAGTGGCAGGTCTGTCCTGAAAAAACCATTGAAGTCAGAACACGAAATTTTATTGTGCAAGAATCCATATCTTTTTTTTTTTTCACTTTCATAATTTTTCAAGCCAAGCAAAGAAAACATTTTCTCAAAACAAATTTATCTTTAGTTATTTTCAACTAACTGCCCCAATTTTAGGAATTCAAGTCACTCAATTGGATTTAGTAAAAAAAAGAATCATAGTATTTTTTCAGACTCAAGTAAGTGTTCAAGCTTTTTTTGAAGAAAGGAAGAAAGAAATGCTTTTGAATTAGAAATTCGTTCAAAATTCTATTATCTATTAGAAGATTATTCTAATTCGAATCAAATTATATTAAGATTCAAATATTATATTACAATTTTTGATTAAATGAAAATTGATATAATAAATCTGATTAATTAAAACTTATCAATAGGATATTTATCAATAGGATAGGGGGCTTTTTTTCTTTATTTTAGTTTCAAATCGAGTCGAGAAAAATCAAAATAAGAATAAAATAATCAGAGAGGTTTATCATAGAACCCTTTATTTTTATTTTGTTCCTATTGTTGTTGCTCCGCTAACAAAACAAACAAGTATTTTTGTTTTCAAATCAGATAATTGAAATTGTTTTATCTATGATTCATTGGAACAAAACAAGAAACATCCTAGCTGGGTTAATAACCTAGTGAGGGGAAAAGACCGTTCGTTTCGAACAAAATCAAAGAGATATTCATTACTTTATTTTTTACTTTACTCCTTTTTTTGGAGATATCACATTATCGAAATTGAATTTGAATTCAAATTGCTGCTAAACTAAAACAAAAAAATTTGTATCTTTTGTATCTTTGTATCTATACTCTAACTATAGAATCAAGAGAATCAAGAAAGAAAAAAAAAAAAGAATTTTTTTTTTATTAATGCGTAACAATTAATGCGTAACATAGCAATTGTCTTTTTAAATTGGGAGAGATGGCTGAGTGGACTAAAGCGGCGGATTGCTAATCCGTTGTATGAGTTATTCGTACCGAGGGTTCGAATCCCTCTCTTTCCGTTCCCTCTAAGGATTGGGCTTGAGATTTTTCTTTAGAATCAAAGAAAAATCTCAAGCCCCCCTTTTGTTATAGTTTCGTTTCTGGAACCGAAAAAGTCATAAGATAAGAAAGAAAAAAAAAGAAAAGGAGAACCCTTTCTTTTGATTTTATTCCTCACGCCCAGGATTACGTCCTGGATCATTAGATAGGAATCCGAAGATGAAGAGAGAAACAAAGAATATCACTACTGTGTAAACGAAGAGTTTGAGAGTAAGCATTACACAATCTCCAAGGTTATTTTTTTTTTGAAAAAAAAAGGGGGGGGTAGATTATCCATTTTTATATCATACATCCTATTTTGACACCAAGAAATAAAGCGGTTTATAGAAAAGAAAGACATTTATTTTCCGAAATTCATTTGTCAGAAGATTCTTTCAGTACCAAAAGTATCTTTTATATCCACAATTAGTTATTGTGAGGGACCCTCATAGGATAGGGTCCTTGCTCATACTGGAAGTGGAAGATCAGAATGAAGAAATGCGGAGATCCAGATGCATTGCAACTATCCAAGAATTGCCATGTTTGAATCGAGGGTTCATAATGTAAGACTTATCTCATCTTATGTTATAATCTTTTCTTTTTTTTTTTTTCTTTTTTATCGAGTCAACCATGAATATTTGTAGGACGGTATTAAGGATCTCATCGAAAACTTACAGCAGCTTGCCAAACAAGGGCTAAGAGAAAAAAGAACACAGGTATGACTGGCATAATATCTACGATTGGATTGAAAATAGCATAAGCCTCAGGCAATTTGGCAAAGACAAAACCACTTGAGTGAAGGACGGAATTAAGCCAGATACAGATTAAACTAAAGATATTAAGCATAACAAAGATTTCATTCTTGGAGATAATTGTATTTTGTTTGAGTTATTGATATAAGGAAAAATGAAGAAAGTAAAGTAGACCAAAAACCCAAATACCGCTTTGTCTTCGACTCACCCAATCAAAGACAAGGATCCTTCCATTTTCAAATTTCAAATAAGAATTGAATTTCATACAATATCTTAATTGAATTCTATGTAATTATCAATAAATTAATGTAATGATCCGATCTATAAATTCTGTTTAATTCTTCCACAACTACACGTGTTAAACCCTAGCAAGAATTAAACCTATTACAAAAAGAATGGGCGGGAATTGACGAACAATTAATACCGATATTAGTGTTTATTGTTGTCGAGACAAATCTAAATGGGGATGGGGCGTGGCCAAGCGGTAAGGCAGTGGGTTTTGGTCCCGTGACTCGGAGGTTCGAATCCTTCCGTCCCAGAACAGTCCGATTCTATCAAAATAAAAGATTGTTCTGTTTAACTTAACAAGACCAATCTTCTGTTTAAGAGTGTAATGTTGAATACATTGGGATCCTATTGCTGATTTCTAATAATTCACAAAAGGAAGAATTACAGTTGTCCTTTTATTTCTCACAAACCCAATTGAGCCCAAATAAGATGCAGATGTAACTTAATCCATTTGTGTTCAAGTAAGGTGGAAAGATAAATGAATTTAGAATTCAAAAAAAAAAAGGTATGCTATTTAGCATATGCATGTCGTGTTCCCTTTCATATTGAGTTAGTTACTTAGGCAAACTTTCCCTCCTATATCTAGTTGAATTATCAATTCTTTGAATTAGAATGTGAAAGTGAAAGAAAGGCTTCTGTATTCCCTATTTCTCTCTATAGTCACTATATTTGAATAGGGTACTCATTTTCTGTTGATCCTGAATTCTAAACAGGAGGGGTTCTTAGTACTAATTTCAATTCTATTACGGGGTTTAAGGCTCCTAAAACTCAGTTGGGGTAAAATAAAACTAGGAATAAAACAAGCAATTGATCCGTGTCTGTTTAGTACACAAGTCAGAAATATAATCTAATTCAAAATCCAATTAAAGAAATTTTTTGAGTTTAGTTGTTTTTAGTTTAGTACTTCGAGAAAGAGTTGGATCCTTTATGATTGATCGTCTTGAAAAACCTGTTGAAGATGCAGATGAATGAATAATTCGTTTATTTGTGTTTTTTCTAATTTGTTTCATTGATACAAGAAAATATGGGGTTAATTTAATGAAATTGAATCCTTGCGGAGACTTCTATCGTTAAGTAGGTAAATAGAAATGCCGATCTCCATCCATCCATATAGAAAAATTAGAGTATCTAGTACTATGTACTGATTGAACCAATGACTATTCATGATTCATATTGAATCAAGTCCATACTGGACTGGTTCCAAACTGGAGGAATGTTATGGTAAAGCTTCGTTTAAAACGATGTGGTAGAAAGCAACGTGCGACTTGATTGAAGGGCATGATCAGTTGTGGATTCTTACATCCACCCCCCCTTTTTTATTTGTATATAGAAATGAAGGTGCTCTTGGCTCGACATAGTTTGTTCTGTTCTAGTCGAACCCCTATTTTTTTTTGTCGGGTTGAAGTAAATAGTACATGATGGAGCTCGGGTGGAAAGGATTAATTCATTTCTAAGAGGCAAGGATCTAGGGTTAGTGTCAATCAATAAGTTTGAACAACTTCGTAAGTATCTCGCCAATCAATATAGAAATCGAAAGGATCTAATTTGCACAAAAGTGTCAAATCCAAAAGGAAATCTTGTTAGAATTGGTAAACTATTTCGATCAAAAGTGGATTACACAGAAATCAATTGTTCGTATAATTCTTTCCTAGAAAGAAATCACAAAACAAAAGGTATGTTGCTGCCATTTTGAAACAATTTTAGGATCGCCGAAGTAATGCCTAAACCCAATGATCTAAAACAAAGATAAAGGATCCCGAAACAAGAAAACGCCATTTTCAATTGTCTCAACAATTTGATCAGAATAAGGAATAAAAAAATTATTTGAAACGAGACAGGGAGGGGGGGGGGGGGGGGGTAGTGTTAATCTACGTCTATCCCAATGAGCCATCTACCGAATCGTTGCAATTGATGTTCGATCCCGAAGAGAAGGAAGAGATCTTCGGAAAGTGGGTTTTTACGATCCGATAAAGAATCAAACTTATTTCTTATTTTAATGTTCCCAATATTCTATATTTCCTTGAAAAAGGTGCCCAACCTACAGGAACTGTTCATGATATTTCAAAGAAGGCAGGCGTTTTTCAGGAACTTCGTATTAATCAAACGAAATATAAGCCCAAGTAAATTAATGACTAATGAAAATGAATAAAAAAAAGAGGGGGTGACTCCTATGCTAGCTTTGGTTAATTTGAATTCCATTTCCCTTTTTTTGTTCTATTTCTATTTTTTACTATTCTATTGGTCCCATCCCATAGAATTTCATATTCTATGATATGATTTCCTTAGAATATATTCTATTATTATTAAATTCAAATTATTAGAATAGAAAGAATCGAAATCAAATATATATACTTTTTTTGTGATATCATCTCCTATGCGATATGAGACGAATAGAAAAAAATGAAATGAATAGAGGAATTCAATAAAATAAATAGAATCCATAAAACTTCATTCTGGGATTACTCCCAATCGCGCGAGACCCCGCCAAAAATGGGTTGAGCTTGCTTATTGTATCTTTATGGATATTGAATATTTTTTTCTTCTTTATTTATTAATTTCATTTATTCTATTTCCTTTTTTTGATATTATTTTAGTGAATTGAATTTCTCCACCCCGACTTATTATTATTATTTCTTTATGTATGTACATTCTCGTTGTAGTACCAATCCGACACAAGCCCTTTTTTTATTGTTTATTGAAATGGGTTTCATTTCTGTTGTTTTTTCAATGTTCATATTGACAATAGTGTATTGACCAAATAGAATTCGATCGTAGATAAATAGATCTATTCATCTCTACCCCAAAAATCAAATCAGTTTTCTTTTTTACTTTATCCAAATTATATATAAAACAAATCAAATTATGGGTTCGTTGGATTTGATTTGACACAAGAAGTTTTTTCTAATCTCTTTATTTATGTCGATTTTGATCGTATCTACACGCCATAATTACATTCTTCGGGTTGCTAACTCAACGGTAGAGTACTCGGCTTTTAAGTGCGGCTAGAATCTTTTACACATTTGGATGAAGCAATGGATTCGTCCGTACTGTTGGTAGAGTTTGTAAGACCACGACTGATCCTTAAAGTGAATGAATGGAAAAAACAGCATGTCGTATCAATGAAGAACTCTAAGAGTACGTGATCCTTGCCGGATCGGTACAAAATCTTGCTGAAGGCGGGAAAATTCAAGTCATGGTTGGGTCGAGTGAATAAATGGATAGAGCCCTATGGCTCTAATTTTATAGGGAAACAAAAAGCAACGACCTTCTGCTCTTAATTCGAATGATTACCCGATCTAATTAAACGTTAGAAATCTATTAGTGCCTGATGCGGGAAAAGTTTCTTCCATAAAAAAATCAGTGGATTCTCTATTTTGTCACTGAATCCTAGCTATATCCCAATTTCAGAGTGGAGATAAATGTGTAGAAGAACAGTATATTGATAAACAGAATGCATTCTAAAATCAAAAGAGCGATTGAGTTGAAAAAATAAAGGACTTCTAGCCATCTCAGTAGTGTATTCTATAGTGAGTGTATTCTATAATGAATACAGACCCTTTGAGTGGAAAAGAGAGAATCCGTTGATTAGCCTATCTGTTCCGAGGTATCCAATCTTTTATTAGCTATATACCTTGTTTTGATTCGATCGCACTATGTATTATTTGATAACCCAAGAAAACCCCCTGTCTTTGGTTCAATCGGAATTTCAAATGGAAGAATTACAAGTTTATTTCAAAAAAAATAGATCTCGACAAAAGGACTTCCTATATCCACTTCTTTTTCGGGAGTATATTTATGCCCTTGCTCATGATTATGGTTTTACTAAAGCGATTCTTTATGAATCTGTGAAAAAATTAGGTTATGACAATAAATCTAGTTCACTAATTGTGAAACGTTTAATTACTCGAATGTATCAACAGAATCGTTTGATTCTTTCTTTAAATGATTCTCAAAAAAATAAATTTTGGGGGTACAAGAATCATTTTGATTCTCAAATCATATCAGAGGGGTTTGCTGTCATTGTGGAAATTCCATTCTCGCGGCGATTAGTACCCTCTCTAGAAGGTAAAGAAATAGTCAAATCACATAATTTAAGATCAATTCATTCACTATTTCCATTCTTCGAGGATCAATTTTCACATTTAAATCATGTGTTAGATATACTAATACCCCACCCCACCCATCTGGAACTTTTGGTTCAAACCCTTCGCTGGTGTATACAAGATGCCGCTTCTTTGCATTTATTACGATTCTTTTTTTACGAGTATTTGAATTGGAATAGTATTATTACTCAAAAAAAAACCATTTCGGGTTTTTCAAAAAAAGAGAATCAAAGATTATTCTTGTTCCTATATAATTCTCATGTATATGAATGCGAATCCATATTTGTCTTTCTCCGCAAACAATCTTCTTATTTACGATTAACATCTTATAGAGCCTTTCTGGAGCGAACCTATTTCTATAGAAAAATGGAGCATCCTGTAGTAATTTTTCAAAATGATTTGAATTTTATCCTGAGGTTGTTCGGGGAGCCTTTCATGCATTATGTCAGATATCGGGGAAAAGCCATTCTGGTTTCAAAGGGGACTCCTCTTCTGATGAATAAATGGAACTATTACCTTATAAATCTCTGGCAATGTTATTTTCACTTGTGGTCTCAATTGGATAGGATTTATACAACCCAATTAGCCAATCATTATTTCGATTTTATGGACTATCTTTCAAGTGTACGACTAAATACTTCAGTAGTAAGGAGTCAAATGTTAGATAAGTCATTTATTATGGATATTCCGATTAAGAAGTTTGATAGTCTAGTCCCAATTATTCCTTTGATTGGATCATTGGCTAAAGCGAAATTTTGTAATGTATCGGGCAACCCCACAAGTAAGCCGGCTTGGACCGATTCATCGGATTCTGAGATTATCGATAGATTTGGGCGGATATACAAAAATCTTTCTCATTATTACAGTGGATCCTCAAAAAAAAAGAGTTTGTATCGAATAAAGTATATACTTCGACTTTCCTGTGCTAGAACTTTGGCTCGTAAACACAAAAGTACTGTACGTTCCTTTTTAAAAAGGTTAGGTTCGAAATTTTTGGAAGAATTTTTTATGGAACAAAAACAAGTTCTTTCTTTGATCTTTCCCCAAGCCTCTTCTTCTTTTCGTAGCTTATATACAGAACGTATTTGGTATTTGGATATTATTCGTAT